TAATTCATACCATTGAATTTAGAAGCGAAAGATTTATTATCTCTATGGGATTACCTCCCGAGTTATTGCAAATTCGAGTTATTGCGAATTAAAGAAAAATGAAACAATGAGATTATGGAAGTAAATATTCTCGCATTTATTGCTACTGCACTGTTTATTCTAGTTCCTACTGCTTTTTTACTTATAATATACGTAAAAACAGTCAGCCAAGGCGATTAATTTGAATTAAACTTGACTTTTTCCTTCTTATCATTAATTGGAGAAGAATGGGTATTCCAATTTTGTGTCTTAAATGAAATGGACAGGTTAGAATTTGCCGTATTCGATGAAATACGATAGTATGGTAGAAAGAGATATCCGAATCTTTCTACCATACTATTAGTGTATTGTATAAGGGTGGATTGTAATCCAGATTAATTTAATAGATTAATAGAGATCAATCTACAATAGTACCGCCATATTCCTATCTATTCTATCGATATAATAATGTATATGGTGTCATAATGTATTATAGCGTCCCCTCCCAATTCTATTTATTTGCTTTATCCATCTGTCTTGTATTTAATTTGTGTTGATTTCAATCAATTTAAAATGATCGAAAAGCACCTTGTACGATTCTAATTCCTGAATTGCTGATTAGTTTCAATACGAATCTCGATAAAAAGAATCAATAAACTTCTCAATGGGTATAATAAACAAAAATAAAGTAATCTTTTTATTAGCATTCCGACGAAAAAGTCATTGATCGATTAGTTGACAGATGATCCATGGGAACTTTGTGGGATTAAAAAAAGGGGGGGGGTAAGGATTAGTAAACTTCGTTGATTTTTAACGTTTGAACAGTGAATTCAATAAAATAAGCACAACATAAAATAAATAAAATTTTCAAAAATTGACTATTAATATTAAAATAAACAGGAAGTGGGCAATATTTGAGTTATCTCGTTAGACAACTACTATGTCTGTGTTGATTCCGAACTGTTTGAATAATAGAATAATAATAAATAAAAAAAGTAAAATAAAAAAAAAATGTGACTCTTCCTCACGGCCCCGGCCCATATCTAATTTTTGTAAGAGTCGGTTCATCGAAATAGAAACAAGAATTCAATTGTACTAAATTGAATTTAGTAACATTTGTATTTCTTTTACTTTGTTTTTTTTTTATTTTCGAAATGCGAACACGGAAATAATTGAAATATTTGTTTGATTGAAAGAGTACTATAATATTATTCCTAAACTAGATTATTACACTAAATGAAAACCCCAAGAGAATTTTTAAATCTGAATTTTTTCTATTTCAATTTAAAAATTGAATTTTAAATTGAAATAGTGTTGAAATATTGAAATTTCAACTAAACAAAGCTTTTCGGAACTGAACGATTTAGAAAAAAAAATTGATAGAGTTTAATTCCTAAAGTCAATTAAATTCGAATTAGTAGTACTTCTAGAGTCCACTTCTTCCCCATACTACGAGTGAAAGGGAAAATGTAAAGACTACCATTAAAGCAGCCCAAGCGAGATTTACTATATCCATGTGAATTATGTCCCCTATCTCTATGACGGAATTTTTGAATTATTGTTCACTAATAAATAATAGTGGAATCACTGGCGCAGAGTCAAAAAGTAATTCTGACCTAACATCGTTGATGAAACAATTCAATAAATCCTCTTATAAGTTATAAATATAAGAGGGTCTAATAAGATTTCTAGTATAATTAGAAAAGATTAAGCACAAGTAAAATATGTGATGATCCTCTTGTAAGTATCAAAGAAATGCTACTAGTATGTAGAAAAAATAAAAATAGATTCTTTATTTTGCGGCCCTTCATTAACTTAAATAATTAAATTAAGTTAAATAACAGAAGAAGCTATGTTGAGTCTTTTGGTGATTAGGCGACACCCGGATTTGAACTGGGGAAAAAGGATTTGCAGTCCCCCGCCTTACCGCTCGGCCATGCCGCCAAAATGATACAAAATCAAAATCTATGAAAAAAACCTTGCCTTCTTTTTTATTGAACTTGTATTTTGAATCTTAATCCCGTTTTCCTTAATTCACTTTTCTAAAAAAAATCCTTTTTGTTTAGGTTGGATCCACCCTTTCGATTGATTGTATAGTATCTTAAAACTACAAAGTCTCTAAAAAATGCCCTTACTTTGTTCTAGCGAAAAACAAAATTTGGATTTTTCAGTCACAAAAGAAAAAATTGAGAACAAACTGGAACCGTTAACTATTAATTCATGAATGATTCGTAAATTCGAATCCACAATTGCGCCTCCTTAATGATATAAGAAAATCAAAATGGAGACAATCAGTATTGGTTTTTTTATTGAAAAAAAAAATGACTTTGTAATTTCAATTATAAGAGCAATTCCGGGTATATATAAATCTCAGAGCAGAAATTGGTACACAATATTTTCTAATCGGGTAACTTATCTATATACCATGTCCATTAAGTAATTTTCAGTAAATTATCATGCTTACATTTTATTTTTACAATTT